GCTAAAATCCCAGAAATGAAAAATGCCAAAATAGGAATAAGACTTGATATTATTAGAAATGCCCAAAAAATATCATATTCGTAAAGCAAAAACATAGACGCACTCCTATGAACGTGGAAAATATATCGGATTGGTTGATTCGAATTGAAGTTCTAAAGTCATTGATAACTAGTTAGTCAAAACAAGAATTTATTTTGACCAAACCATCTAGTTTCCTTTGATTATTGCAGGGCATATCTCATTTCAAGATTTATCGACTGACTTGATCGAGATCCTATTTCCAGTCTACTTAATTTTTTTAGTTCAATTTTATTTAATTGCTTTAGTTAGTATAACTCTAGATGTTATACTTAGACAAATTTTCTTGTTTTTGCCTAGGATTCTTCCTAAAGCCTAAAGAAAGCAAATAGAATTCTTATTTTGTGTTTAATAATTTTGAATTTATTATTCTTTTGATTATTTGAATTTTCTTTATAAAAATGCGAGTTCGTAATTTGGATTTTTTAGGAACAGAGTCGAAAGTTTTTTTCTTAGTAATTTAGAATAGAACAAGTATTCAAATGTAAGAGAATGGGTAGGTATCTGAGGATTTCGAATATCTTAATCTTAGTGTTGGTATATTCCGTTTATCAGATCTGGATGGGGTGGGGTTTTCTCTTGATTGAATACAGAAAAAGAAGACCACCCCCCCCCTTGTTTTGGTGTGCTTGGCCGGGTCTTGGTAAGGTATACCAAATAAAAGGAGTATCGCTGGCTTAACCCTTTGATTGTGGGCAGAAAAATGCATATGGAATTTCCCTCCGACAATTAATGACGAAGGGTTGGTTTGTTTGGAAAAAGATCGATTCGATCCCTTGAAATATGATATGTTTTTTCGGTTTTCTGTTCTGCTTTAAATGATTCCCGTGAGTGAGTTTCTAGGACAAATTTTGTTTCGATGAACCAACCGGTCAGTTATAAGCAACAAACAAGAATGAAGAAATCAAAATTATACAATTTTTTATTTCAAATGAAAATTTGGAATTTTATTCATTTTTTTTTATAGGGCTCTAGGGCTATACGGACTCGAACCGTAGACCTTCTCGGTAAAACAGATCAAACTTATTATTATCAAAATGATCTGAACTGTTTCAAAGACCCAACATGCATTTTTTTTTGCATTGGGCTCTTTCATTAACTGATAAAAATATCAGCCAATCTGCCATATTTTTTTTCTTGACAGAAAAATAAGATAAGGAGATGGCTCCATGTGCTCTGATTCATTATTTGGGATTCTAATTCAGAGCACTACCAAAGTGTTTCAAAGGTGAAGTTATTTTGACGTAGGTCTGCCTTTGGCCTAGAATTTTAAGTTAAATGAAGTCTCTATCGTTCGGCTTAAAAAATCCAATATGAAACTTCATACACCTTCAAGTTCATAGGACGAAAAGAGATTTTTTGAGGGCCTTATACTCATTATGCCTAGCATTGAATATACTGTTATTCACCTTATCAATATCTCAAGACGGAGCCTGTTTGGTACCTACAAAGGGCACTCAAATAGGACCGAACCTCTCGTCAGGCTATTGTTCTCTTTTCTCTTAAAGTTATTATGGAGTAAGACATCGATTTCTCAATAAGATCCATTTTTTGGATTGTATGGTGGATTCCCCTGAAAAACATTGGCGCGCGTGTAAACGAGGTGCTCTACCAACTGAGCTATAGCCCTTAGTGCTTGTGATGCATATTTTATCATGTATATAATTTGTTGTCAAGATGAATATTCTATGATCCAACATCCGAAATTTTTGAGTGGTATTGATTCGATTATTGTTGCTTATAAAGAATATTATATTTATAATCCATCGATAGGATGGGTTCCATTTGGTTCTCTTTGGGATAATAAATGACCTACTTAACTCAGTGGTTAGAGTATCGCTTTCATACGGCGGGAGTCATTGGTTCAAATCCAATAGTAGGTATAACTTATTAGATACCGGAGTCAACGGTATCTAATAAGTTTTTTGTCCCACCCTTTGTTTATTTTTATAGATTTTTTATTTATTTCATTTTTGAATTGCGTTGTATCTAAATTGGATTCTGCTTGATTGGATTCTGTCGAGTGAATCCAATCAAAATAGGGTTTAGAAACAGAACCTCTTTTGATTATTTGAACGCACCAACTAGTTATGAAATTGCATTGACAGCCTCGACTCTTGTCCTAGCTCGTCGGAGAGCTAGATTTGCCTCAATTATTTGTCTCTTTCCTTCAGCCTTTTTCAAATTAGCTTCTGCTATTTCAAGAGTTTGCTGAGCTTCTTGTGAATCAATATCACTACCCTTTTCCGCATCATTTACTAAAACAGTGATCTCATTATTGCCTATTCTAGCAAAACCGCTCATCAGAGCGATCGTTAACCATTGGTCCTTAAGGCGTATTCTCAAAATCCCTATATCTACAGCTGTAGCAATAGGAGCATGATTTGGTAATACGCCAATTTGACCACTATTTGTAGATAAA